AAAAATTGACTATCATCTGTATCCCTTTTACTTTCGAAATACGAAGATGGGAATTATTGAAAAGGGATTATTCATAGAATACATTTCTCCACTAGAATCCAATAGAATTTCGAAATGAAGATATTTATATTTTTATTAATTCAATTTAAAAATGGAATTAATGAATTTATAGAGTTAAAAAGGCTTTGAAGAACGATTTAGAAAACAATTGATACAGTTTGATTCCTCAACTCAATTAGTAGTATCTCTAGAGTCCACTTCTTCCCCATACTACGAGTGAAAGGGAAAATGTAAAGACTACCATTAAAGCAGCCCAAGCGAGACTTACTATATCCATGTGAATTATGTCCCCTATCTCTATGAATATGAAGGAATTATTCCATTATTGTTCACTAATAATAGTGGAATCAATGGTGCAGAGTCAAAAAGGGATTCTGGCCCAACACCATTAATGAAACACTCCAATAAATCCGCTTATAACAAGTTCTTATATGGTTTCTAGTAGAATCGGAAAACATTAAGCACAAGCAAAGTACACAATGACGCCTTTGTAAGTATCAAGGGAATGTTACTAACATGTAGTAATAATAAGACCTATTCTTTTCTTTCTTTTGTTGCCCTTCATTAAGTAAAAGCCAATATCCATCCAATCTAATATTCATTGAATGCCTGAACACTCAGAGACTCTCATGAGCATGAGTCGGTATACAAGGTATCTTCTCCCCTTTCCGCAACTATTAATTAGATTCCCCGTCTGGCTATCCAATCTAATTAAAGACCCAATCGGTAGACACTACATTAGTAGTGGAAGGGAATCGGTCAATCTTGATATGATAGCTCTTCCACTACTAGAATCTTTCCTTGAATCTTAGACGTAAGGATTTACAACACTTTAAAACAAAACGGAATAAGGGATTTCGAGTCTTTTGTTGATCAGGCGACACCCGGATTTGAACTGGGGAAAAAGGATTTGCAGTCCCCCGCCTTACCGCTCGGCCATGCCGCCAAAATGATACAAAATAGAGGAAAATATCCCCCCCCCTTTTTTTGTTTTGTTTGGGGGGGAGATTAGTAAATTTCTTTTTTTTTATTGTATTTGTATTGTACTTCCATCTTGAATTCCGTTTTCCTTAATCCCTTGCCTAAAAGAAATCTTTCCTTTTTTGGATTGGATCTATCCCTTTGATTGATTGTATAGTATCTCAAAACACACAATATCTAAAAGCTTTACCCCTCTTTTCTATTGAAAAACCAAATGTGGAGTTTAAGTCCCAAAAGCCAAAATTCAGGACAAATTGGAACTATTAACTATTGACTGTAAATTCATGAACGATTCTTGCATTTGAATCTCAAATTGTGTTTCCCTAATGATATAAGAAAATACAAACGGATACATAACTAAATTGAACTCAGTATTTTTTTTTTTTGAAAAAAAAAAATCCTTCTCAATTTCAATTATAACAGCAATTATGAGTATATGTAAACCCTAGAATAGAAGTGGTTACACAGCTATCTAATATCTAATGGGGTATCTTATCTGTATATGATGCCTATAGGGAATTATCGTGCTTCAATTTTTCGTTGAATAGATTGACGAGAAAATCGAATTTTTGATAGAGTACGACATGCGCTGTCTCGAATAGAACTGCAATGCAATAAAGGAAGAGAGACGTATATATACATAGCTAGCATGTTTAATAAAGAAAAGCCTTTTTACGCACTTGAATCGTATTCGAAAAATTCTACTAAAAAAAAATAGGTCAAAATATATCTCTTCTCTTCAAATTCTTTTTTTAACAATGGAATTCGCGAAAAAGTTAAGTGCTAGAAAAATCAACTCTATATTGTTTCTGATTATTATGTCTTTATCTCAGCAAACGGATCAAATCCTTAATCCCTTTCTTTTTTTGGTATCCAATCGGCTTGGAATATGTAATATCATAATAATGGTAGAAATTAAATTCCTTTTTTTGATATTCTATACAAAACTTCATAAGTATAAGTGGCATTTATCAATTCTTTTCCATTTGTATCTGTCTGTTATAAATTTCAATTTGAGTAGAAAATCCTCTTTATTCCTGCGTTCATACATATTTCATACATTCCATATCTATGGAGTTGGGTAAAATTTCATGTGATTCAGTAAACAGAATAGAAATTCCATCATTGCTAGATCGATTCATATGATTCGATGAAGAATGAGAAAAGAATGGGATTTTTTCGAAAAATGGGAAATTAAAAATGCTCGGGGATGGAAATAGGGGAATGTCTATAATACCTGGGTTTAATCAGATACAATTTGAAGGATTTTGTAGGTTCATTGATCAGGGCTTAACAGAAGAACTTTATAAGTTTCCAAAAATTGAAGATACGGATCAAGAAATTGAATTTCAATTATTTGTGGAAACATATCAATTGGTAGAACCGTTAATAAAAGAAAGAGATGCTGTATATGAATCACTCACATATTCTTCTGAATTATATGTATCCGCGGGATTAA